GAGAAACCTGTCTTTATATATCTTTTATCTTTTTTTTTTTTGAGGAAAAGATTATATTATAATCACTATCATACTATTGAAATGATTCACCAGATTATTCAAAAGGAGAATCTTTTATTTTCAAGACTCGCTCGTTTTTCATTAACAATCTTAATGATTGGATCATATGCTTCATTGGAATTCTGATGAGAAAGAAAAAAGAAATAGTAAAATGATTTTTTCTTCATTGAATGACTATTCATCTATTAGTATTAGGTTTTCCTAAAATAGGGGGCATAAAGAATCTATGGAAAAATGTTGGTTCAATTTGATGTTGTCTAAAAAGAAGTTAGAACATAGGTGTGGACTAAGTAAATCAATGGATAGTCTTGATGCTCTTGGACATACCAGTGGAAGTGAAGAAACTCTTCTAAATGATGCGGAGAAAAATATCCCTAGTAGGGACAGTTATAGTTTCAGTAATATTCATTATATAAATTATTTATTTGATAGCAGGAATATTTGGAGTTTGATCTCTGATCATACTTTTTTAGTTAGAAATAGTAATGGTGACACTTATTCTGTATATTTTGATATTGACAATCATATTTTTGATATTGACGATATTGACAATGCTAGTTCTTTTTTGAGTGAACTAGAGATTCTTTTTCCTAGTTATTTTAATAGTGAGTCTAATAGTAGTAATTACTACTATTATTATTCCATGTATGATACTCAATCTAATTGGAATAATCATATTAATAGTTGCATTGACAGTTATCTTCGTTTTGAAATCAGTCTTAATAGTGACATTTACAGTGGTATCGACAGTTACATTTCTAGTTTCATTTGTGCAGAAAGTACAAATAGTATTGAAAGTGGAAATCCTAGTGTCAAAACTAGTAGCAGTTCTTTCGAAAAATCTAATGATTTCGATATAAATACAAAATACAAAGAGTTATGGGCTCAATGTGAGAATTGTTATGGATTAAATTATAAAAAATTTTTTAGTTCAAAAATGAATATTTGTGAACACTGCGGATATCATTTGAAAATGAGTAGTTCAGATAGAATCAAACTCTTTATTGATCCTGGCACTTGGAAGCCTATGTACGAAGATATGGTCTCTATGGACCCCATTGAATTTCATTCAGAGGAGGAACCTTATATAGATCGCATCTCTTTTTATCAAATAAAAACGGGTTTAACTGAAGCTGTTCAAACGGGTGTAGGTCAACTAAATAGTATTCCCATAGCAATGGGAGTTATGGATTTTCAGTTTATGGGAGGTAGTATGGGGTCCGTAGTAGGTGAGAAAATCACCCGTTTGATTGAGTATGCTACTAATCGATCTCTACCTATCATTATTATGTGTGCTTCTGGAGGAGCACGCATGCAAGAAGGGAGTTTGAGCTTGATGCAAATGGCTAAAATATCTGCTGCTTTATATGATTATCAATCAAATACAAAGTTATTCTATGTATCAATCCTTACATCTCCTACAACTGGCGGAGTTACAGCAAGTTTTGGTATGTTGGGAGATATCATTATTGCTGAACCTAATGCCTACATTGCATTTGCGGGTAAAAGAGTAATTGAACAAACATTGAAAAAGACAGTACCTGACGGTTCACAAACGACTGAGTATTTATTCCATAAGGGCTTATTCGACCCAATCGTACCACGTAATCTTTTAAAAGGTGTTCTGAATGAGTTATTTCAGCTACACGGTTTCCTTCCCTTGAATGAAGATTCAAAATAAAGAAATATTCAAATAAAAAATAATCAGAATATAGAAGTTCTTTCTATTTAGCGAGAACTCCCGTTTTTCACTAGGAATCCATGTTTGTTGGATAAGATTGGTTAAAGTCGGAAACTCCTAAGAAACTCGTTTCTATCTTTCTTTTCAAAAAAAAAGGTGTTTTGAAAGGAAAGATAGAAAGACGATGAAGATAAGGATGGGAGAATAAGAATCCAATTTCTGAAAGCAGGATTCTCATACATATTCGTGTAGAAAGAGGAATAAGTACGCTTCGTTGAGTTCTACATTCGTTATTGATTATGAAATATTTCATATGAATATTATCTGAATATTATTTCTAATAGATAGACTTATCATAAGATATCTTTATAATTATAATTTCTAATTATAATAGAAATATGAAATCGAGGTACCCATTCTATGATAGATTTGAACTTTCCCTCTATTTTTGTTCCTTTAGTGGGCCTAGTCTTTCCGGCAATCGCAATGGCTTCTTTATCTCTTTATGTTCAAAGAAATAAGATTGTCTAAATATGATGGGACCAAATCTCATCAATTTATTTCAACACTAGATCATCATACAGATACTTTTTTTTAATGTAATAGGGTAGGATATATGCTATGTGGACTTTCCGAAAACAAATGTAAGAGTTATTTTGTTATGTATATCGATGGATAATATACGCATTAATGCATGTATATGCAGTTATAGCTTAATCAATTAAATGATTAAATTCAAAATGATCCGCAAATCTTTTTTTAAAAATATTTGAAATAGAAACTCAATGTATCTAACCAATTCTTTCTAATGGTTCCTGCCGGAATGCTGCTAGTTAATGAAAGTTACTTAGGGATCAAGCAATAAAAGTCGAGTCAAATCCATTTGGGTTATTCTATTAATTCCAATCGAATGCAACTGGATCTAGTATAGTATGAACTGGCGATCAGAACATATATGGATAGAACTTATAACGGGGTCTCGAAAAACAAGTAATTTTTGCTGGGCCTGTATCCTTTTTTTAGGTTCACTAGGATTCTTAGTGGTTGGAACTTCCAGTTATCTTGGTAAAAATATGATATCCGTATTTCCGTCTCAGCAAATTCTTTTTTTCCCCCAAGGGATCGTGATGTCTTTCTATGGAATCGCAGGTCTATTCATTAGTTCTTATTTGTGGTGCACAATTTCATGGAATGTAGGTAGTGGTTATGACCGATTTGATAGAAAAGAAGGGATAATGTCCCTTTTTCGTTGGGGATTTCCTGGAATAAATCGTCGCATCTTCCTTCGTATCTTTATGAAAGATATCCAATCAATCAGAATGGAGGTGAGAGAGGGTCTTTTTCCTCGTCGTGTCCTTTATATGGAAATCAGGGGCCAAGGAGCCATTCCGTTGACCCGTACTGATGAGAATTTGACTCCACGAGAAATTGAACAAAAAGCTGCCGAATTGGCCTATTTCTTGCGCGTACCCATTGAAGTATTTTGAAATGAACTAAAGAAACTAAAGAATAAATATCAGCATGAGAGAAGGAACTTAATACATCTATCAGGAGAACGTATATGGAACAATATTCATAAAATCTAATAGAATTAATCAAATAAAATATATTAAATATATTGAAAAATGAAAAAAAAAAATAGATTAAGGAGATTTGTACACAAAAACTCTTTTGTATATGCATACACATGTCGTACAGCTTCACTCTTTATACTATAAAAAGGTCTAATAAGTGTAGTGTAGATTCATCAAATATCCTAAAATGTCTTTTGTTTTCGTAAAAAATAATTCGTCCTTTGAATTGATACCCTATCTCCGCTCTGCGGTTAGACAGTGAAATCTTTTGAATTCGAAATAGAAATAAAAGAATTAAATGATCTGGTAGAGTTCATCTTTAAATCCAAATTATATTCGTTAGTTCAAAATGGGTTTTCGGAGTATTCATCGAAAGGAATAAATGAAGGGGAAATCGGTTACAATTTGCCTAATTGTGATCTCTGGAATATGGAAAGAATATTTACTTCTTTTTTTTTCATTCGAAAAGGGCCTTTCTTGTATGTTCTATTCTAGATCCTAAAGACTCAATTCTTACACAAAAACAAAAATAGGAAAAGATCCATAGGTTCGATACCTTCTTCTTGTTATATAATTCGTTCTTCATAGAAATCTCATATAGAATCGACGAATGAAAAAGGTTCATTAACAATTTACATCACGGATACAGAATGAAAAAAAAGAAAGCATTGGCTTCCCTCCCATATCTTGTGTCTATACTCTTTTTGCCCTGGTGGGTTTCTCTCTCATTTAAGAAATGTCTAGAAACTTGGATTCTTAATTGGTGGAATACCAGGCAATCCGAAATCCTTTTGAATGATATTCAAGAGAAAAATGTTCTAGAAAAATTTATGGAATTAGAAGAACTATTCCTGTTGGACGAAATGATAAAGGAATACTCGGAGACACATATGCAAAGGTTTCGTATAGGAATGCACAAGGAAACAATACAATTGGTCCAAAGACAAAATGAATCTCATTTCCATATAATTTTGCATTTCTCTACAAACCTAATCTGTTTCGCTATACTAAGTGGTTATTTTTTTCTGGGTAATGAAGAACTTTTCATTATAAATTCTTGGATTCAGGAATTTCTCTATAACTTAAGTGATACAATCAAAGCTTTTTCAATTCTTTTAGTTACTGATTTATGGATCGGGTTTCACTCAACCCATGGTTGGGAACTAATGATTGGTTCGATCTACAACGATTTTGGATTGGCTCAGAATGATCAGATTATATCTGGTCTTGTTTCCACTTTTCCAGTGATTCTAGATACAATTGTAAAATATTGGATCTTCCATTTTTTAAATCGTGTATCTCCTTCGCTTGTAGTAATTTATCATTCAATGAATGAATAATAATGAATAATTCATTATTTGATAGCAATCAAATCAGAATCTTTCTTCGTGTATAAAGAAATCATTTTTCATCTTACTTATTCTTTATACTTCTACCTTTTCAACTCAAGGTATTCATACTATATTCCACCAGTACAATTATTTCAGTACAATCAATACAATGGCAAACTTGTGGATAGGGAATTCTACTGGTTACCTATCGAATTTATTGTAGAAATTCCGGGGATCAATGATTGGACCATGCAAAATAGAAAGACTTTTTCTTGGGTAAAAGAACAGATGACTCGATCCATTTTTTTATTGATCATGATATATGTAATAACTCGAGCATCTATTTCAAATGCA